GTTTCGAAATCGAATTGAAGCTTTAGACAAAGAATCTATTTCTTTGAATAGACTCGAAACAAGAACTCAACTGTGTAATGACGATTCTACAAAGGAATACTTATTGAAAAAGTGTGATCCGTTATTGAACAGATCATATCGAAGAAAAATCTACAAAAGTTTTTCACATTCAATCCTAAAAAAACCTTTGATAAAAAAGCTGATAGAGAAATTTGGGATAAATCGTATTCATGCTATCCTTCTTACGGATATTGATTACGACCAGAAAACAAATAACTTTGATAACAAACCATTATCAAGAGAAATTGTTGATTTTTTCACTTTTAGTATTCAAACGGATACTAATGAAAAAGCACTTATAATAAAAGAAATTATTAAAAAAGTCCCTCAATGGTCATATAAATTAATTACCGAATTAGACCAGCAATTGGGAGACCAAGAAGAAGAAGAAGATATACCAGAAGATCATGAAATTCGTTCAAGGAAAGCCAAACGTGTGATAATTTTGACTGTTAATAAAAAGGATAGTCATCCTAATGATATGCATAGTAATACTATGGATAACACTAATCCAACTGATCAAACAAAGGAACTGGCTTTGATAAGTTATTCACAACAACCCGACTTTCGACGAGATATAATTAAAGGTTCTATGCGAGCTCAAAGGCGTAAAATAGTAATTGGCCAATTGTTTCAAGCAAATGCGCATTCCCCTCTTTTTTTGGACAGAATAAAGGAATCGCCTCTTTTTTCTTTTGATATTTCTGGATTAATTAAAGTAATTTTTCAAAATTGGATAGCGAAAAAGGAAGCATTCAAAATTTTCAAGTATATAGAAGAGCAAGCAAAAAAAAAAAACGAGAAAAAGATAGTAAATGAAAAAGAGCTAATAGAGATAGCAGAGTCCTGGGATAGCATTCCATTTGCCCAAGTACTAAGAGGTTGCATGTTACTAACTCAATCCATTTTTCGAAAATATATTGTATTTCCTTCGCTCATAATTTTGAAAAATATCGGACGTCTATTACTATCACAACCTCCTGAATGGGCGGAAGATTTCAAGGACTGGAATAGAGAGATGTATATTAAATGTACCTATAATGGTGTTGCATTATCCGAAAAAGAATTTCCGAAAAATTGGTTGACAGAGGGTATTCAGATAAAAATCTTTTTTCCTTTCTGCCTAAAACCTTGGCACAAATTAAAACAACGATCCTCTGAGAAAGAGTTACTAAAAAAAAAAAAAGAAAAAGATGATTTTTCTTTTTTAACTGTTTTTGGAATGGAAGCCGACCTCCCTTTTGGTTCGCCTCGCAAACGTCCTTCCTTTTTTAAACCTATTTTAAAGGAACTCAAAAAAAAAGTCGAAAAAAAAAAGGAAAAATTAAAAAAAAACTATTTTCAAGTTCTAATAGTTTTCAAAAGAAAAGCAAAACCATTTCGAAAAGTTTTAAAAAAAACAAAAGAATGGATTGTCAAAAGTGTTATTTTTCTAAAAAAAATAAAAAAAGAACTTTCAAAAATAAATCAAATTTTACTATTTCGATTAAGACAGGTTTTATTATTTCGATTAAGACAGGTAGAAATAGATGAATCAAGTGAAATTAAAGAAGAAAAAGATTCTCTAATTAATAATCAGATAGTTCACGACTCATTTAGTCAAATTACATCTCCGAGATGGAGAAATTCTTTATTAATAAAAAAAAAAATAACTGATCGAACTCATAGAACAAGTAGACTTCGGGGTCAAATCGAAAGAATCACAAAAGAAAAAGAAAAAAACATTTCAAGAATCAATAACCTTAGTCCTACCAAACCAAGTTTTAATGCTAAATTCAAAAAAAGAAAGATTTTTAAAAAAATAAATGCTCGATTAATCTATAAATTACCCCTTTTTTTGAAATTTTTCATTGAACGAATATACACAGATCTTTTTTTATCTATCATTAATATTCCTAGAATAAATACAGAATTTTTCCTTGAATCACAAAAAAAAATTATTCCGAAATTCATTTTCAATAATAAAAGAAAAGAAGGAAGAATTGATAAAAGAAAGAAAAATAAAATTCTGTTTATTTCGACTTTAAAAAAGTCACTTGCAAGTGTTAGTAAAAGAAATTTACATATTTTTTATGACTTATCCTACGTTTCACAAGCATATGTATTTTACAGATTCTCACAACTCCAGGTGACTAACTCGTATAAATTACGAACTGTCCTTCAATGTCAAGGAATCCCTTTCCTTCTTCAACCTCAAATAAAGGATTCTTTTGAAACACAAGGAATTGTTGATTCAAAATTGAAGGATAAACAACTTCCAGGTTATGAAATGAATAAATGGAAAAACTGGTTAAGAGGCCATTCTCAATCTGATTTATCGCAGATTATATGGTCTAGATTAATAGCAGAAAAATGGCGAAATAGAGTTCATCGGAATCGCATAACTAAAGAAAATGTAAGCATACAAGATTCATATGAAAAAAATGAATTAATTAATTCCAAGAAACAAAAAGAATGGAAAGTGGATTTATTATTTCATAATAAAGAAAATTTTCCGAAATACTTTAGATCTGATCTTTTATCATATAAATTTCTTAATTCTGAAAATAAAGCGGAATACTTTTTTTATGGATCTTCATTTCAAGAAAATAAGAACCAAGAGGTTTATTATACCACACCTAAAAAAACTTTTTTTGATATGCCGAGTAACACCCTTATTACTAATAATCTAGGAAGGTTTGATAGTCTATATATAGATCTAGAAAAAAGAAAATATTTGGATTGGAAAATTATCAATTTTTATCTTAGACAAAAAGACAATATTGCAAGCTGGATGACGATTGATATCAATAGGAATAAAAAAACCCAAATTCGTACTAAGAATTCGCAAATAATTCTTAAAAAAGATCTTTTTTATCTTATGATTCCAAAAATCAATTCACTAACAACCCCAAAAGGATTTTTGGATTGGATGGGAATGAATGAAAAAATGTTGAAACGTCCCATATCGAATCTGGAACTTTGGTTCTTCCTAGAACTAGTGCTCCTTTATACTACATACAAAAGCAAACCTTGGGTTTTACCAAGCAAAATTGTCTTTTTCAATTTGAATAGTAATGAAAAGAAAAAGATCAACAAAAAAGAAAAAAAAAGTTTTTTGATAGCATCAAATAAAGAGTATGGAAATCAAGAAGAAAGAGAACCCACAAGGCCAGGAGATCTTAGACTCGCTCTCCCAAAAGATAGTAATGAAAATTATGCACGATTGGACACAAAAAACGGGAAAAAGAAAAAACAATACAAAAGTAATACACAAGCAGAACTTAATCGCTTCCTGCAACGCTATTTGCTTTTTCAATTGAGGTCGGACGATACTCAAAGACTGATCAATAATATCAAGGTATATTGTCTCCTCCTTAGACTGATAGATCCAAGAAAGATTACTATATCCTCGATTCAAAAGAAAGAAATGAATTTCAATCTAATGGTGATTCAAAGGAATTTAACTTTTCCAGAATTATTGAAAAGCGGAATATTGCTTATAGAACCCATTCGTATATCTGAAAAAAAGGATGGACAAATGATTCTGTATCAAACCATAGGTATTTCATTGGTTCATAAGAATAAGCATCAAACTAATCGAAACTACCAAAAGCAACGATATGTTTCTAACAAAATTTTAGATGAAGCACCACATGAAAGAATAACTGATTTAAAGAGAAACAAAAATCATTTGGATTTGATTGTTCCTGAAAATATTTTATCGTTTAGACGTCGTAGAAAATTACGAATTCTAATTTGTTTCACAAAGGCTCGAAATGATGTAGATAAAAATCCAGTATTTTGCAACGACAAGAGTGTACAAAACATCAGCCAAGTTTCACACGATAATAATTACTTTGATGGAGAGAAAATGAAATTACTGAAATTAAAACTCTTTCTTTGGCCTAATTATCGATTCGAAAATTTAGCTTGTATAAGTCGTTATTGGTTTGACACCAATAATGGCAGTTGTTTTAGTATGTTAAGGATCCGCCTGTATCCACTATTGAAAATCCGTGGATAATACACTTTTTCTATATATCTCTATATATCCTATACTCTATTACTCTATTACTCTATAATCTAGAATCATATTCTAGATATAATAGAATAAATTCTATATCTATTATAGAAAATATAAATATAATATTATAGAAAATATAAATATAATATAATTATTAATAATATAGGGTCTATGAAAGCAAACAAATACATAGGTGGGTCACATGTCAGGATCCAATATGAAATAAATATAAATAATGTCCCAATTATCAATTAGGTCTGGAACTGAATTAACAAAACCTTCTTCATTTTAGGTCTCTCATTTTCAATGTGAGGGTGGACCTATTATTTTTCTTTTCTATTCCTATCTAAATCCAATTTCAAATTAGATTGATTTATTCGAATAGGAGTTTCGAAAGAAATTTGGATTCGATTATTTATATACCGTAATAGCATTATTATTACTGATCAGTAAAATACATATCTGTAAAAAGAGAAAGGGAAATTTTTTTATGATAAAAAATTCATTCATTTCGGTTATTTCTCAAAAAGAAAAAGAAGAAAACGCGGGGTCTGTTGAATTTCAAGTATTTAGTTTCACCACTAAGATAAGGAAACTTACTTCACATTTAGAATTGCACAAAAAGGACTCTTCATCTCAGAGAGGTTTGCGAAAAATTTTGGGAAAGCGGCAACGACTACTGGCCTATTTGTCAAAAAAGAATAGAGGACGGTATAAAGAATTAATCGGTGAGTTGAATATTCGAGAAAGAAAAACTCGTTAATTTGAAACGCGATGCCGGTTGGACTTAATTGTTTACATTTTGATGAACTTCTTTTCAATTTCAGCAATGCATGGAAGAATAACTCGAGAAAAAAATTATGATTACGCCAACTACAAGAAAGGACCTTATGATAGTCAATATGGGCCCTCACCACCCATCAATGCACGGTGTTCTTCGACTGATCGTTACTCTCGATGGTGAAGATGTTATTGACTGTGAACCGATATTGGGTTATTTACATAGAGGGATGGAGAAGATTGCGGAAAATCGAACAATTATACAATATTTGCCTTATGTAACTCGTTGGGATTATTTAGCTACTATGTTCACAGAAGCAATAACTGTAAATGGACCCGAGCAGCTAGGCAACATTCAAGTACCTAAAAGAGCTAGCTATATCAGAACTATTATGTTGGAGTTGAGTCGTATTGCTTCCCATTTGTTATGGCTCGGCCCTTTTATGGCAGATATTGGGTCACAGACCCCTTTCTTCTATATTTTTCGAGAACGAGAATTGATATATGACCTGTTCGAAGCCGCTACCGGTATGCGTATGATGCATAATTTTTTTCGTATCGGGGGGGTTGCTGCTGATTTACCTCATGGCTGGATAGATAAATGTTTGGATTTTTGCGATTATTTTTTAACTGGGGTTGCTGAATATCAAACGCTTATTACACAGAATCCCATTTTTTTAGAACGAGTTGAAGGTATAGGTATTATTGGTGTAGAAGAAGCCCTAAATTGGGGTTTATCGGGGCCAATGTTACGAGCTTCCGGAATACAATGGGATCTTCGTAAAGTTGATCGTTATGAATGTTACGACGAATTTGATTGGGAGATTCAATGGCAAAAAGAGGGGGATTCATTAGCTCGGTATTTAGTACGAATCAATGAAATGACAGAATCCATAAAAATTATCCAACAGGCTCTGGAAGGAATTCCAGGGGGACCATATGAGAATTTAGAAATCCGACGCTTTGGTAGGATAAAAGATCTTGAATGGAATGATTTCGAATATAGATTTATTAGTAAAAAACCTTCTCCAACCTTTGAATTGTCCAAGCAAGAACTTTATGTAAGAGTTGAAGCTCCAAAAGGGGAATTGGGAATTTTTTTGATAGGGGATCGGAGTGTTTTTCCTTGGAGATGGAAAATTCGACCGCCGGGTTTTATCAACTTGCAAATTCTTCCTCAGTTAGTTAAAAGGATGAAATTGGCTGATATTATGACGATACTAGGTAGCATAGATATCATTATGGGAGAAGTTGATCGTTGAAATGATAATGGATACAACAGAAATACAAGCTATCTATTCTTTTTCCAGATTGGAATCCTTAAAAGAAGTCTATGGGATCATATGGATCCTTGTGCCTATTTTTACTCTTGTATTAGGAATCACACTGGGTGTACTAGTAATTGTTTGGTTAGAAAGAGAAATATCTGCAGGGATACAACAACGTATTGGACCCGAATACGCCGGGCCTTTAGGGATTTTTCAAGCTCTATCAGATGGTACAAAATTACTTTTCAAGGAGAATCTTCTTCCATCTAGGGGGGATACTCGTTTATTCAGTAGCGGGCCAGTTATAGCAGTAATATCCACTTTACTAAGTTATTTAGTAATTCCTTTTAGCTATCACTTTCTTCTAACCGATCTTAGTATTGGTGTTTTTTTATGGATCGCCGTTTCAAGTCTTGCTCCCGTTGGACTTCTGATGTCGGGATATGGATCAAATAATAAATATTCTTTTTTAGGTGGATTAAGGGCTGCTGCTCAATCAATTAGTTATGAAATACCATTAACTCTATGTGTATTATCAATATCTCTACGTGCGATTCGGTGAGACATAAAAATTCGCCTAGCTCTTTTCTTTCTAGCAAGAGAGTTAAATGATATCTATTTTTTTTATTCATCAGTATCGTTGGGATGGATGAACTAAACCAGATAGTTATATGAGTGAAATAAAACGGTTTCCAAATTGCTGTTAAAAGAATTCAATCTCATTTCCTATGTACGAGAATTAAGTGAAAGCAAATAGAAGCAGTCGAGACTGTTTACTCCGAGATTGATTGATTACTCATCATCACTTGAATATTGATTACTCATCATCACTTGAATCAGGTTCAAAAGATCAACTTTATGGAGGTTTTACTAATTATTCTCATAGATTTATTACCAATTCCCAAAATGAGTGGATGGTTAGGAAGATCAAGATACACAAAGGATTTGTTATGTAGATTCTGTAAATTATCGAACAGGATATTTCTTTTTATTTATAGAAAAGTAATTCGAATTGGGGCTTTAAGTTCGTAGAAATAATTAAGAAGTACTCCCCAAGATTTCGATCCAGAGTATGTTCCTATCCACCGATTAAGTAAATAACTATCAAGAACGAAGAAATTTTTTAATTTTTTTATGAGATTATGAGAAAGGAGAATTGGAAGGAAATAAAAGTTCAAATATCTACCCTAAAAAAGGAACTCTTTTTTTATTCAAGGATAAAGTTATTAATCAATAAAGAAAAATGAGAATTCTTAAAAGATGAGATCAATTCAGAAGCACTCTTTTACTATAACTCTAGCAGACAGAATTCCGTTGGTCTAATTCTAGGCTTTAGGATAAGAGTTTAGCTCTATATCCATCCTACACAAATACATCAAGATAAAGAATGTTGAAAGGTCCTTAAATGAATTTATGATCTCTGAGGAGCCGTATGAGGTGAAAATCTCATGTACGGTTCTGTAATAGCGGTGAGAACAGTAATGTTATCATCGACTATGATTATCTAACAGCTCAAGTACGGTTGATATAGTTGAAGTGCAGTCAAAATATGGTTTTTGGGGATGGAATTTATGGCGTCAACCTATAGGGTTTATCATTTTTCTAATTTCATCTCTAGCCGAGTGTGAGAGATTGCCTTTTGATTTACCAGAAGCAGAAGAAGAATTAGTAGCAGGTTATCAAACCGAGTATTCAGGTATCAAATTTGGTTTATTTTATGTTGCTTCGTATCTAAATCTACTAGTTTCTTCGTTATTTGTAACAGTTCTTTACCTGGGGGGTTGGAATCTTTCTATTCCATATCTATTCGTTACTGAGCTTTTTGATATAAATAAAAGAAGTCAAGTTTTTGGAACAATAATCGGTATCCTTATTACATTAACTAAAACTTATTTGTTCTTGTTCATTTCTATTGCAACAAGATGGACTTTACCGAGACTAAGAATGGACCAACTATTGAATCTTGGGTGGAAATTTCTTTTACCTATTTCTCTAGGTAATCTATTATTAACAACTTCGTTCAAACTTCTTTCATTATAAATGAATAGAATATTCTATTTTCACAACTTGTCTCAAACAAGAGAAAGAAACAAGTCAAATTAGTTATAAATATTTAGATATGTTCCCTATGCTAACTCAGTTCTTGAACTCTGGTCAACAAACAATCCGAGCCACCAGGTACATTGGTCAAGGTTTCGTGATTACCCTGTCCCACGCAAATCGTTTACCTGTAACTATTCAATACCCCTACGAAAAATTGATCGCATCGGAACGTTTCCGAGGCCGAATTCATTTTGAATTTGATAAATGCATTGCTTGTGAAGTATGTGTTCGTGTATGTCCTATAAACCTACCCCTTGTAGATTGGAAATTGGAAACTAATATTCGAAAGAAAAGACTCCTTAATTACAGTATTGATTTTGGCATCTGTATATTTTGTGGTAATTGCGTTGAATATTGTCCAACAAATTGTTTATCAATGACTGAAGAATATGAACTTTCTACTTATGATCGACACGAATTGAATTATAATCAAATTGCTTTAGGTCGATTACCGGTGTCCATAATTGACGATTACACAATTCGAACAATTTCTTCAAATTCACTAAATCAAGAAGATTGAAGATTCTTGATTCAAAAACCATTTCCAAATTCTAAATCAAAAGAGGTTTTTGGTCTAAAGTAATTAGGTTTTTGCTCGGTCAAGAATGGCGAGAATCGTAGTTTCATTTTGCTTAAAAATGATTTCTATTCGAATAATGATTTCAAAATGGATAGTTTTAACCTCTGTTTTTAAGAAAAAGTCTAGCCTACGAACTATATTTACATCAATTCCCACCACCCCCCATTGAAATTTCATTCAATTCAATTCAATTAAGAAGGATCCTAATATCTTTATTATAACTTCTTTTTCCTGATCAGATCAACAAGGGCATGAAATTTTTTGATTTTTTCTATAAAAATGGATTTACCTGGACCAATACATGATTTTCTTTTAGTCTTTCTGGGATCAGGTCTTATATTAGGAAGTCTAGCAGTAGTATTATTTCCGAATCCGATTTATTCGGCTTTTTCATTAGGATTCGTTCTTTTTTGTATATCTTTATTCTATATTCTATCGAACTCGTATTTTGTAGCTGCTGCGCAGCTCCTTATTTATGTCGGAGCTATCAATGTTTTAATCATTTTTGCTGTAATGTTTATGAATGGTTCAGAATATTACAAAGATTTTCATCTTTGGACGGTTGGGGATCGAGTTACTTCAATGGTTTGTACAAGTCTTTTTATTTTACTAATGACTACTATTCTAGATACGTCCTGGTATGGGATCCTTTGGACTACAAAATCAAATCAGATTCTAGAACAAGATTTGGTAATTAATAGTCAACAAATTGGAATTCATTTATCAACAGATTTTTTTCTTCCATTTGAACTCATTTCAATAATTCTTTTAGTCACTTTAATAGGCGCAATTGCTATAGCTCGTCAATAATAAACCCTTCAAATGAGTGATTCAAAAAAATCTGTAAAATCGAATTAATGGAAGGAAAATATTAGAATTGTTTTGGCGGTTGCCGATCTATATCTCTTGTTTTATTCCATACTTGTTAGATTCGGATAATCAATGGAATTATTGTTCAGATTGAAATGAATCAAGAGTGATAAGGAGTTGGTTAATGATGCTCGAACATATACTTGTTTTGAGTTCCTATTTATTTTCTATTGGTGTCTATGGATTGATCACAAGTCGAAATATGGTTAGAGCTCTTATGTGTCTTGAACTTATATTAAATTCAGTTAATATAAATTTTGTAACATTTTCGGATCTTTTTGATAGTCGTCAATTAAGAGGAGACATTTTCTCAATTTTTGTTATAGCTATTGCAGCCGCTGAAGCAGCCATTGGATCGGCTATTGTTTCATCAATTTATCGTAACAAAAAATCAACTCGTATTAACCAATCCAATTTGTTGAATAAATAGTATTAATCGTATAAACGGAATTGGAATATTCCTAAATTGATTTAAATTAGTTAGTTTAATACGAGTAAGATATGATCTTGGTTGGAAAAACATAACATAAGAAATCAAAGTATTTTGGTCTTCGCTCATAAACAAATCCGGAAGCAGATTGATTCTGATCGCTCATTGGTTCGTCTGGTATCTAATAAATATAGGATTCATTTCAAATTAAACTTAAACTAGACCGAAAATTTATGACGCTCAAAAACTATAGATTCAATGTCACATTCAGTCAAGATTTATGATACATGTATAGGATGTACTCAATGTGTGCGAGCGTGCCCCACCGATGTATTAGAAATGATACCCTGGGACGGATGTAAAGCGAAACAAATTGCCTCTGCTCCAAGGACCGAGGACTGTGTTGGTTGTAAGAGATGTGAATCCGCCTGCCCAACAGATTTCTTGAGTGTTCGAGTTTATTTATGGCATGAAACAACCCGCAGTATGGGTCTAGCTTATTGATACGTTCCATAAAACTCTACTTGATTCCATTTTCTTGTTTTTTTTTACCGACAAAACCCGTGCGCAAAATATTTGAATTTGATTTGCGCACGGGTTTTTCTGGCCCAAGTGTATCTTGTCTTTACCACGAATCATTTTCCTTGCTTAACAATAATTGCAGTTTTGCCCATATTTCTTGGTTCCTTAATTTTCTTTCTTCCACATAAGGGAAATCGATCAATCCGGTGGTATACTGTATGCATTTGTTTATTAGAGCTTCTTTTAACGACTTATGCATTCTGTTATCATTTCCAAATTGATGATCCATTAATCCAACTCGTGGAAGATTATAAATGGATCGGTTCTTTGGATTTTCATTGGAGATTAGGAATAGATGGACTCTCTATAGGACCCATTTTACTCACTGGATTCATCACTACTTTAGCTACTTTAGCGGCTTGGCCGGTTACTCGAGATTCACGATTATTTCATTTCTTGATGTTAGCAATGTACAGTGGGCAAATAGGATTATTTTCTTCTCGAGACCTTTTACTTTTTTTTCTCATGTGGGAGTTCGAATTAATTCCTGTGTATCTACTTGTATCTATGTGGGGAGGAAAAAAACGTCTGTATTCGGCTACAAAATTTATTTTGTATACCGCGGGGGGTTCTATTTTTCTTTTAATGGGAGTTCTGGGTATCGGTTTATATGGTTCTACTGAACCAACATTAAATTTTGAAAAATTAGCCAACCAGACCTATCCTGTGGTCTTGGAAATAATATTCTATATTGGATTTCTTATTTCTTTTGCTGTAAAACTACCAATCATACCCCTACACACGTGGTTACCAGATACCCACGGAGAAGCGCATTATAGTACTTGTATGCTTCTAGCCGGAATCTTATTAAAAATGGGAGCGTATGGATTAGTTCGCATTAATATGGAATTATTCCCCCATGCTCATTCTCTATTTTCCCCTTGGTTTATGATAGTAGGCGCAATACAAATAATCTATGCAGCTTCAACATCTATCAGTCAACAGAATTTAAAAAAAAGAATAGCCTATTCCTCTGTATCTCATATGGGGTTCATAATTATAGGAATTAGTTCTATCACCGATATGGGACTAAATGGAGCCCTTTTACAAATAATCTCTCATGGATTTATTGGTGCTGCACTTTTTTTCTTGGCCGGAACGACTTATGATCGAATACGTCTTGTTTATCTTGACGAAATGGGTGGAATAGCTATTCCAATGTCAAAAATGTTTACAATGTTCAGTAGCTTTTCGATGGCCTCCCTTGCATTACCAGGTATGAGTGGTTTTGTTGCCGAATTAATAGTCTTTTTTGGACTAATTACTAGTCCAAAATATCTTTTAATGACAAAACTCCTAATTACATTTGTAATGGCAATTGGAATGCTATTAACTCCTATTTATTTATTATCTATGTTACGCCAGATGTTCTATGGGTACAAAATATTTAATGTTTCAAATTCTTATTTTTTTGATTCTGGCCCAAGAGAGTTATTCCTTTCGATCTCGATTTTTTTACCCGTACTAGGTATTGGTATGTACCCTGATTTCGCTCTTTCATTATCAGTTGAAAAAACCGAAGTTATTCTATCTAATTCCTTTTATAGATAGCTTTTAGAAATAAAGAAAAAAAGAAACAAAATCGTATCATTTGAAAAGTGTTCTCCTTGTACAATGACAAAAAGAGAAAACGGCTTTTTCTTGTTCTCTTGTGGGATGCAATTTGAACTGGTGAGAACCTCCCTATCAAATGTTGTAGTCATTCGGGGGGTTCTCGCCAGTTCACACAAAGTTTCCAATACGTATCAGATAAAAAAAATTCCTATTCGTAAGAACTGCCCATCGAATTCAATTTAATGGTAATGGAAATGAACCATAACTATGTAGTCCTATTCCTAATAGATTGACCCCAAAATAACATATCCAAATTATAAGAAAGCCGATAGATGCTACAATTGCTGAATTTGTACTCGTAAATTTGTTATTTGTTCGAATGTGTAAATAACTCGCAAATATGATCCAAGTAATAAAAGCCCAAGTCTCTTTTGGATCCCAACTCCAATAGGATCCCCACGCCTCGTTAGCCCATACTGCTCCAGAAAGCATTCCTATAGTTAAAAAGATAAATCCTAGACTAATAACCCGATAACTCCAATAATCCAATTGTTGAATCAATTGCGCCCTGTAATAATTTTTTGGAGAAAAAAAAGAAATATTTTGTAAAACATTATTTCCTTCATTCATATATTCTATTTCATCGACGAAAAATGACTCATTTAAATTTAATAGATTACTCGTGGAAAAGAAATTTCTCTTTTTTCGAACTGTAATGACCAGAACTGATACTGATAATAATGATCCGCATAAAAGGGATGCATAGCTTAATATCATCATACTTACGTGCATTATTAGCCATTCGGATTGAAGAGCAGGTACTAACACTGTGGATTCGTGTATTTCCGTAAAAAGACCTGAAGTAGAAAAGCCTTGGGTCAAAATAGCACTTGGGCCAATTATTGTACTTATAAATTTTGGATCTTTTTTGAAATAAGGAACTATATGAAAAAAAGAAAAACCCCATGAAAGAAAGATTAATGATTCATATAGATTGCTTAAAGGAAAATGCCTCCAATAAATCCAACGAGTGATCAATAACCCTGTTATACAGAAAAAAGTGATTATCAGGCCCTTTTTGTATGAATCATATAGTTTTACGATTTCATCGACTAAAAAGGTTATCAAATAAATTAGAATTATAATTGAAATGGTCGAAAAGGAAATATGAGTTAATACATGCTCTAAGGCTGAAAATATCATAAAAAAAGTCCCTTAATTAGAATTATAAAAATTCAAATTAGAAAATAAAAATAGGAAATTTAATTCATTATTCATTATAGGATTTAATTACTTTGTTTTAGGAGATGTCCTGCCGCCACTCGGACTCGAACCGAGATGCTTTAGCACTGCTTCCTAAGAGCAACGTGTCTACCAATTTCACCATGGCGGCTTGTCTTGAACTCATAATAACCTATGAATACAAAATCGTCTAGATTTAATAATTCAATTGGGTGCAGTATTTTTTACAAAATGTTTGAAGGTTCATTTTTTTCTTTTGTTTTAGTGTGTATTTTCGTCTTTCCTCGACTGAATTTCTTTGAAAATTCAAAATTACGAGTTATAGTAGCATACTAAATTCCATTTCCTGTTGAATTAATAAACAGGAAATGGAAGGGCCCTCTTGAAATTATTTCAACGTATTACGTTTTATTACACATTTTATTTGTTATTTGTTTGTCACACAAAAACTTTTTGAATTCCCGGTAGAAAGAGATTTTCCTAAGGAAAACGCTTTTAACGCTGCCCAATATCCCTTTTTTTTCCAAAATTTTTTACGAATACGCTTTTTTGCTGCAGAAGTGCGTTTTTTTGGAACTGCCATTTAAATACGAATTAAGAGGTTGCTAGCTGGATGTGAAAGACATCTATTGCTCAAAAAAGATCTGCGCTTTTCAAATTCATTATGTATTTCTTTTCTAGATACTATTTTATTAAAAAATTTTTAAAGAATAGAAAAAAATAGATAAGATAAGTGAAATAAATTACAAGTGGACTGAGTAATCAATCTTTTTCATTTGACCAATCTTCAATTCTTGGTTTGAATATTTAAAGTATTTAGTAGACCCTCAGAATGAATAATAATAAGTATAAAAAGAAAAAAACTTTTTTTATGGAACAGACATATCAATATGGGTGGATTATACCTCTCGTTCTGCTTCCAGTTCCTATGTTAATAGGAGTGGGGCTTCTTCTTTTTCCAACAGCAACAAAAAATATTCGTCGTCTATGGGCTCTTCCGACTATTTTATTGTTAAGTATAGTCATGGTTTTTTCAATTAACCTCTCTCTTGAGCAAATAAATAGTAGTTCGGTTTATCAATATGTATGGTCTTGGACGCTCAATAATGATTTTTCTTTAGAATTCGGTTACTTGATTGATCCACTTTCTTCTATTATGTTAATGTTAATCACTACTGTTGGAATTACAGTTCTTATTTATAGTGATAATTATATGGCTCATGATCAAGGATACTTGAGATTTTTTGCTTATATGAGTTTTTTTAGTACGTCTATGGTGGGATTGGTTACTAGTTCAAATTTGATACAAATTTATATCTTTTGGGAATTAGTTGGAATGTATTCCTATTTATTAATAGGGTTTTGGTTCACACGACCTCTTGCAGCAAATGCTTGTCAAAAAGCGTTTGTAACTAATCGTGTAGGGGATTTTGGTTTATTATTAGGAATTTTTGGTTTTTTTTGGCTAACAGGGAGTTTTGAATTTCGGGATTTATTCGAAATATTCAATAACTTGGTTTACAAT